GTACAGATCTTACCTATATGTATATACACAAGATCTAAATACAAGATAAGATCGAAGAGTAAATAACCCAATACTTTTATTGTTTATTGTTAGGTACATAATAAAATGAATCCGATGGATCCTTGGGATTCGTGGATCATTTTATATCCCGTAGGTTCAGACTAGAGATCAAGCCAGGGGAGGGCTCCTTCTACCCACCCTGTATATTGTCTTTTTAGTTCCATGTTGCAATAGAAACGTATTATTTTATTATAGGATAGAGATTATACGAGAATGAATTATGCATTTTATAGGAAGAAAAGAAACAACTATTTATCTTGTTATTGATAATTTGTACATGACATGAGAGAAACCTGTCTTTCTATTTTAAATTGAGGAAAAGATTCGATCATAATATATATCGAAGTGGATACCCCGGATTCTCCAAAAATAAGAATCATTTCTTTCAATACTCACCCGTTGTTAGTTAACAATCCTAATGATTGGATCCATATGCTTCATTTTGATAGGAAATAAAAAAAAATAGTAAAATGATTCTTTATCGAATGACTATTCATCTATTGTATTTTCATCAAATAGGGGGCGGGAAGACTCTATGGAAAAATGGTGGTTCAATTTGATGTTGATTAACGAATTGATGTTGTTTAACGAAAAGCTAGAACATAGGTGTGGGCTGAATAAATCAATATATAGTTCTGATGCTATTGGACATACCAGTGGAAGTGAAGAGCCTATTAAAACGGATACGGGGAAAAACATTCCCCATTGGAGTAATAGTAGCAGTTATACTTTCCGTAATGTTGATTATTTATTTGATATCAGGAATATTTGGAGTTTTATCTCGGACGACACTTTTTTAGTTAGGGATAGTAATGGTGACAGTTATTCTGTATATTTTGATATTGAAAATCAGATTTTTGAGATTGACAATGGTAGTTCTTTTCTGAGTGAACTAGAAAGTGTTTTTTCTAATTATTTGAATAGTGGGTCTAATAGTAATAATCACTACAATTATCATTACATGTATGATACTCAATCTAGTTGGACTAATCACATTAATAGTTGCATTGATAGTTATCTTCGTTTTGAAGTCAGTATTAATAGTTTTATTTCAGGTGGTACCGACAATTCTAGTGACAGTTATATTTATAGTTTCATTTGTACGGAAAGTGTAAGTGGTAGTGAAAGCGGGAGTTCTAGTACTAGTATAAGAACGAATAGTAATGACAATGACAGTGATTTCAATATAAATCAAAAATACAGACATTTATGGGTTCAATGCGAAAATTGTTATGGATTAAATTATAAAAAATTTTTTAAGTCAAAAATGAATATTTGTGAACAGTGTGGATATCATTTGAAAATGAGCAGTTCAGATAGAATTGAACTTTCGATTGATCCGGGCACTTGGGATCCTATGGATGAAGATATGGTCTCTATGGACCCCATCGAATTTCATTCAGAGGAAGAACCTTATAGAGATCGTATCGATTCTTATCAAAGAAAGACGGGTTTAACTGAAGCTGTTCAAACGGGCGTAGGTCAACTAAACGGTATTCCAATAGCAATTGGGGTTATGGATTTTGAGTTCATGGGGGGTAGTATGGGATCCGTAGTTGGCGAGAAAATCACCCGTTTGATCGAGTATGCGACTAATCGATCTCTACCTGTCATTATTGTGTGTGCTTCCGGAGGAGCACGTATGCAAGAAGGAAGTTTGAGCTTGATGCAAATGGCTAAAATCTCTTCTGTTTTACATAATTATCAATCAAATAAAAAGTTATTCTATGTCTCAATCCTTACATCTCCTACAACCGGTGGAGTAACAGCCAGTTTTGGTATGTTGGGAGATGTTATTATTGCTGAACCAAATGCCTACATTGCATTTGCGGGTAAAAGAGTAATTGAACAAACATTGAATAAGACAGTACCCGAGGGTTCACAATCAGCTGAGTATTTATTCCAGAAGGGCTTATTCGACTCAATCGTACCACGTAATCCTTTAAAAGGTGTTCTGAGTGAGCTATTTCAACTACACGGTTTCTTTCCCTTGAATCAAAATGAAGGAAATTGAAATTAAAGTAGAGCACTAAATTCAATTATTTGTAGCGAACAAGTATTTATATTTAGTTCATACTAATAAAAAAAACTCCTTATTAGAAAGAAGATAAGGATGGGAGAAGAATAATTCAAAAATTAATTTTGAAAATTAAATATGAATTAGGTACACTTCATTTAATTCGACATTCCTTGCACTTATAATAGATTTCATTAATATTACTTATAAATAGATATCTTTATGATAAGATATCTTTATAATAGGTATAAAGAAAGGGGCACCCGTTCTATGACAGATCTCAACTTACCCTCCATTTTTGTGCCCTTAGTGGGCCTAGTATTTCCGGCAATTGCAATGGCTTCTTTATTTCTTCATGTCCAAAAAAATAAGATTGTATAGATCCGACGGAACCAATTCTCATCAATTTATTTGAACATGGTATCATAACGGGATCATAATACATATATTTATTTAGTTTAATATGGTACGATATGTGGCTCTTTTCGAACACAAAGGAAAGAACTGTTTGTTATGCATACGGACACATGATATCCGCGTAAATGCATATATATGGATATAGCTGGTAAAAAATGAATGGATTGGCGAATATTTTAAATAAAAAGTCAACGTATATAACCAATTACTCCTGATGGTTTCCATCAAAATAGTGCTAGTTGATGAGAGTTACTTCGGGATCAATAGAAGTAAAGTCAAATTCATTTTGGTTATTCTCTCAATTCCAATCGAATGCAAGCGGATCTAGTATAGTATGAACTGGCAATCAGAACATATATGGATAGAACTTATAACGGGGTCTCGGAAAACAAGTAATTTTTGTTGGGCCTGTATCCTTTTTTTAGGTTCACTAGGGTTCTTAGTGGTTGGAACTTCCAGTTATCTTGGTAGGAATCTGATATCCGTATTTCCATCTCAGCAAATAATTTTTTTTCCACAAGGGATTGTGATGTCTTTTTATGGGATTGCAGGTCTATTCATTAGCTCCTATTTGTGGTGCACAATTTCGTGGAATGTAGGTAGTGGTTATGACCGCTTTGATAGAAAAGAAGGAATAGTATGTATTTTTCGTTGGGGATTTCCGGGAATAAATCGTCGCATTTTCCTTCGTTTCCTTATGAGAGATATACAATCCATTAGAATGGAGATTAAAGAGGGTCTTTATCCTCGTCGTGTCCTTTATATGGAAATCAGAGGCCAGGGAGCCATTCCATTGACTCGTACTGATGATAATTTGACTCCACGAGAAATTGAACAAAAAGCTGCTGAATCGGCCTATTTCTTGCGCGTACCAATTGAAGTATTTTGAAATGAACTGAAGAATAAATGTCTTCCCAGCATGAGAAAAGACACTTGTGAATTCCCCTTTTAAGACAACTGAAGTTTCCGCAGAATGTTCATTCGAGCGAAACATATTAGATTTTTTCCCGTTCCGTTGTCGAGGAGACCACATAGAATAAAACAAAAGCAGGAGAACGTATATGGAACAACAACTATAATCAAAAGCCATTTTTTGTAAACCAACTCCATTTTTTTATATTTTATACTAGTCATTTTATATTTTATACTAGTCAAAAGTATTATCTACTATAATTAGAATCTAATAAGTATGCTTCATAAAATATATCCGAACTTGGATTTTGTAATCGTAATATAGAATTTTTCTTTTTAGGTTCAAGAATTTGAATTAATACGTTATTTCCGGGCTTTGGTTATATGGTGATTCATTTCTAAATAATGAATTGATGCGAGGGGAGTTTTTTCGTCTCGAAATCCGACGAATATTCGTGACTTCCAGTGGGTTTTCGAGTATTCATCGAACGGATAATCAAATTTAGATGAAATTAGTTCGAATTTTCCCAATTGAGATATCTCCGGGAATTCTATATATATCTTAGCCGAAAAGGACCCTTATTCTATTTCTATATCTAGATCCAAGGACGAAATTTTAAGACAAAAATGGGAATAGATTTATAGGTTCGATACCTTGTTATAGAATTCGTGCTTCGGAGAAATATCAGATAGAATAGACGAATGAAGTAAATTCATTAACAATTCACATATACAAAATGAAAAAACACACACACACACATTGACTTCCCTCCCATATCTCATATCTATAGTATTTTTGCCCTGGTGGGTCTCTCTCTCATTTAAGAAAAGTCTGGAACCTTGGATTACTAATTGGTGGAATACCCGGCAATCCGAAACTTTTTTGAATAATATTCAAGAGAAAAACGTTCTAGACAGATTCATAGAATTAGAAGAACTATTCCTGTTGGACGAAATGATAAAGGAGTACCCGGACACACATATACAAAAGCTTCGTATAGAAATACACAAGGAAACGATACAATTGATCAAAACACACAATGAGTATAATCTACATATCATTTTGCATTTCTCGACAAATATAATATGTTTCGCTATTCTAAGTGGTTATTTTATTCTGGGTAATGAAGAACTTAGAATTCTTAATTCTTGGGTTCAGGAATTTTTCTATAATTTAAGTGACACAATAAAAGCTTTTTCAATTCTTTTAGTTACTGATTTATGGATTGGATTTCACTCGACCCATGGTTGGGAACTTATAATTGGTTCGGTCTACAACGATTTTGGATTGGCTCATAATGATCAAATTATATCTGGTCTTGTTTCCACTTTTCCAGTTATTCTAGATACAATTGTGAAATATTGGATCTTCCATTATTTAAATCGTGTATCTCCTTCACTTGTAGTCATTTATCATTCAATGAATGAATGAAGAACTCATTCATTGAATGATATGAATCAAATTAGAATGTTTCTTCGTGTATAAGGAAAGTATTTTCAATCTTACTGATTCTTTATACTTCTACCTGTTTACCTGGTCAAGTTATTCGTCCTATATTTGTACAATTATTCCAGTACAATGGCAGACTCGTGG